TTTCCTTCCTATTTTTTTTCTATTTTTTTTTTTAGGGCCCGTCGAAGAACGAACAAAACCCAAACTCAAATAGTTAGTTTGATGGAATTCCCAAGGGGGTTCTTTTTTCTTTCCTTTGGCATTTCGCACTTCTCATCAAACAAATAGGGGAATTTTCATTATTTCAAATAATACTGATTGGTAGGAGAAAGACATATGTAGAATAGTACAATTATTGAGAGCGTTAAGGAAGGGGGGGTAAAAGAAAAATAAAGATCAATCAAAGATCCCACCCCTTTTTTAGCTTAACAAGTAGCGGGGGAATAAATCATTTTTCCTTCCTATTTTTTTTCTATTTTTTTTTTTAGGGCCCGTCGAAGAACGAACAAAACCCAAACTCAAATAGTTAGTTTGATGGAATATTACATCCTTTATCCCGGAACTCCTCTTTATCACACTTCTTTGTCTTCCAAGAAAACTAGATCATTAAAAAAACGGAGTTTAGAACGTAACTTATTTCTTTTTCCACTTCGCTTCTATTGTTTGTTGGGCGTTTGTGACTAATGGAAACGGACGGGCGGTCAGACGATACTTTATCCGATGATTGTACAAGGAGGACCTAAGATAGGTTGTAAATAAAGAAAGAACAGAAAAGAATTATTGATAAATAAAGAAATTTTGGATTCGGTATGGATAAAAGATCTTTCTATGTTATACTATTCAATTCTCGACGACGAATTGATTTGATAGCTCAGATATTGTTATTCATGATATTGATCTGATTTCAAGATCATCGAGAGGTAATTCATTGAATTGACAGGCGAAAGATTTATTATCTCTATGGGATTAAATCCCGAGTTATTTTGAAGTAAAAAAACGATGAGATTATGGAAGTAAATATTCTTGCATTTATTGCTACCGCACTGTTCATTCTAGTCCCTACCGCCTTTCTACTTATCATTTACGTAAAAACAGTCAGTCAAAATGATTAATTAATTAATGCTTAAAGAAATCAAATGAAAAGGATTCTAATTTCGCGTCTTAAATGAAATGAGCAGACTAGAATCGGCAGTATTCTATGAGATCCGATAGTATGGTAAGAAGGTTCATACTATTTCTTTCTTACCATACTATCTATTAGTGTTATTGTAGTGTATAAAGTTAGACAGCGTATAAAGAAAGAAAGTTGTACTTTCTAATAAAGATAGAGGCTAAATATAGATCAATCTATATTATTATCTTCATAATATCATAATATGTAGATATCAATTCCATTCATTCCATATATGGAATGGATATAGGACCGAATTCTATTTCTTTGATACATCTATTTGTTTCGAGCAATCTGAAATAATCGTCTGACTCTTATAGTTCTAATTTCTAGATTTTTTCTTATTTACAATATGAATTTCTGGATCTATCGAAAGAATCAAATCAATGCAGGAAAAACGACATGGGCATATATTAATAAAATCAAGTAGTCATTTTTTTAGCATTCCGAAGAAATAATTGATTGAGCCATTGACAGGAGTTCTATGGGCACTTCTTCGGATTTCGAAGAGTAAACCTCACAGATTTTTAACGCTTCAACCATGATATGAAATGCGTCGATAAAATCGAAATTACGAAACTCAAATGAAAATAATCGAAAATAATCAAAAAATAAAGTCCGCAATAAATATGTGACTCCCCTAAGGCAAGATCTTATTATGCATAGTATCCCGTTAGACAACCACTATGCTTCTATTCTTTCTCATAGAAAGTGTGTATACACTTAACAAAACGACTTCTTTTTTTATTTTGAACAGTAAAGAGGGAAAAAAAAGGGGTCGGGTCCTCCTCAGTATCCATCTATAATTCTGGTAAGAGCCCATTCATTGAAAAAGTTGGGAAGAATTAAGTTGGAATAAATTTTCTATCATCTGTACCCCTTTCCCTTCGCAATACAAACATGGGAATCAGTGAAATATCTCTTTGATTGAAAGATATAATACATTACTCCACTAGAATCCAATGGACTTTCAAAATGAAGATATATATTTAAATTTATACTTTTTTTATATTTTTTAAGAGTTCAAGCCGCGTTGCAGAACGACCTATAAAACAATTGATAGAGTTTGATTCCTCAACTCAATTAGTAGTACCTTTAGAGCCCACTTCTTCCCCATACTACGAGTGAAAGGGAAAATGTAAAAACTACCATTAAAGCAGCCCAAGCGAGACTTACTATATCCATGTGAATTATGTCCCCTATCTCGATGAAGGAATTATTTCATTATTGCTCACTAATAATAGTGGAATCAATGGCGAAGAGTCAAAAAGGGATTCTGACCGAACACTATTGATGAACCAATCCAACAAATCCACTTCTAATCAATTCCTATATGTATGATTTGGAATCTGGAAAGACTAAATAAAAGTCAAATATGCAATGATATCTCAAGGAACTCTTACTAATGGAACATGTAGGAATAAATGGAATTTTATTTCCTATCCGGTTATCCAATGGAATTCAAGACCC